TAATAGTATTTATAATTAGTATTTAGACTTTTATTACTTATTCTTACTTTTATGACTTATCTTATACTATACTTCACCTAGGCACTTCTCATTCATTGGCGGGGGAGAACTTTCTTTTATGATTAAAAAAAAAAATTCGGATAGAGAAGCAAAAGTGTTAGCTCAACATATATATGTATGTATGTCTGTTTTCAAAGCACGAAGAGTAATTGATCAGATTCGCGGACGTTCTTATGAGGAAACACTCATGATATTAGAACTAATGCCTTATAGAGCATCTTACCAAATTTTAAAATTAGTTTATTCTGCAGCAGCAAATGCTAATCATAATATGGGTTTGAATGAAGCTGATTTATTTATTAGTAAAGCTGAAGTCAATGGAGGTGCTATTGTTAAAAAGTTAAGAGCCCGAGCTCGAGGACGTAGTTATCTAATAAAAAAAACCACTTGTCATATAAAGATTGTTTTAAAAGAAAAATCTAAAATTTAGATTTTTTATTAAAACAAAATATGGATGGAAAAAGAGTAGAAAAATATGGGACAAAAAATAAATCCACTAGGTTTCAGACTTGGAACAACTCAAAGTCATCATTCTTTTTGGTTCGCACAACCAAGGAATTTTTCCATGGGTCTACAAGAAGATGAAAAAATACGGAATTGTATTAAGAACTATGTACAAAAAAATAAGAGAGTATCCTCAGGTTTTGAAGGAATTGCGCATATAGAGATTAAAAAAAGAATAGATTTTATTCAGGTTATAATCTATATTGGATTTCCCAATTTATTAATAGAAGGACGAACACGGGGAGTCGAAGAATTACAGATGAATGTACAAAAAGAGTTTAATTCTGTAAACCGGAGACTCAACATTACTATCACAAGAATTGAAAAGCCTTATGGACAACCTAATATTCTTGCAGAATATATAGCTTTACAATTGAAAAATAGAGTTTCATTTCGAAAGGCAATGAAAAAAGCTATTGAATTAACTGAACAAACAGATACAAAAGGAATTCAAGTACAAATCGCAGGGCGTATCGACGGAAAAGAGATTGCACGTGTCGAATGGATCAGAGAAGGTAGGGTTCCTTTACAAACAATTCGGGCTAAAATTGATCACTGTTCCCATACAATTAGAACTATCTATGGAGTCTTAGGCATAAAAATTTGGGTTTTTGTAAACCAAGAATAAGAATAATGGACTTTTACTTATCTCGCCATTCTGATGAGCAATAGAAAAAATTGATTCTTGGTTTATCTTAATCAAAGAAAAACAAACAATTAAAATTCTATAAGGTTTAATAAAAATTCGATTTACTCTTTAATTTAGGTTTCGTATAATTGCTATGCTTAGTGTGTGACTCGTTAGTTTTAGTTTTTTATTTATAATTGATAATTGAGATTGCAAAAAAAAAAAGCTGACCCCAGTATAAACTTAGTAACTATCAAAAATAAAAAAACTCAAAACTAATAACCAACTTATTGCTTCGTATTGTCGAGATCCCAAGAACCAGTCACTATATAAATGAATTGATCATATAGTTGTAGCAACTGAAATTCTTTTCATAAAAATCTAATTATGAATTGTGAAACAAAATCAAAATAAAGGGGATGTGGAAAAATGGAAGGATGATAGAAAAAGAGAATAAAGATCTCAATGATATATGATTCCAATATAAAATATAATATGTATGGTTTATGAAAAATCGCCCCATAAAAAAAGGCAGTGTGATAAAGCATCAACATCAATATACAACAAAATAAAAATATAAATACAAATAATAATAATTATTATAATATAAATAAAAAATAGAGGAATAATTGAATTGAGCTTCGGGTTAATAAAACTGAGTAAATTGACTCGGAAACAAATAACCGATTTTGTTGGTAGCTCCATTGCGAAGTTCAAGCCTAAGCATTAATGGAGAAGCTATAGGAACGATGGAACCTGTGACTACATAGGATTTTTTTGATTGAAAAAGAATCAACCCTAATGATTCATTGGGTAGGATGGCGGAATATACCAAGAATAAATGGATTTCTTCTGAATGATCATGAAATTACCCTAAAAATAAAGGAGAAAAGAGTCAATATTCGCCCGCGTAACCTTTTATTTTATATTTATTTTTAATTTATTGGATATTGGATTACTTTTGGGATGATTCAATAGAGGTAAAATTAAATACTTTAAAAAATTTTATATTTTATAAAAGTAAAATAAATAAGAATTTTATATGAAGAAACACGTATAGTTATATACGCAGCTACCCATGTAACAAACTCAATACTCAATATAAATATAAAAAAATTAGAATTAATATATTCTGCATTTTGATATAATGAAATACATGTATATATGTAAATGTAAAATTATTGAATCATTTAATTCGCGAGGAGCTGGATGAGAAGAAACTCTCATGTCCGGTTCTGCAGTAGAGATGGAATTCAGAAACAACCATCAACTATGACCCAAAAAGAACCAGATTTCGTAAACAACATAGAGGTAGAATGAAGGGAATATCTTGCCGAGGCAATTATATTTGTTTCGGAAGATATGCTCTTCAGGCACTTGAACCTGCCTGGATCACAGCTAGACAAATAGAAGCAGGGCGAAGAGCAATGACACGATATGCACGTCGTGGTGGAAAGATATGGGTACGTATCTTTCCCGACAAACCTGTTACAGTAAGACCCACAGAAACACGTATGGGTTCGGGGAAGGGATCCCCCGAATATTGGGTATCCGTTGTCAAACCGGGCCGAATACTTTATGAAATGAGTGGAGTATCAGAAACTGTAGCCAAAGCAGCTATGAAAATAGCTGCATGCAAAATGCCTATACGAGTTCAATTTGTTATTTAAGTATAGAAAAGTAAAGGTGTATTGAGAATGAAAAAACACCCGCAGATTTTTTATCTCTGGACAGACAATTTTTATTTTTTTCCCTTGTCCCTTGCATTGAAATAATAGATTAAAAAAAAATGATATGATTCAGCCTCAGACCCTTTTAAATGTAGCGGATAACAGCGGAGCTCGAGAGTTAATGTGTATTAGAATCATAGGAACTGGTAATCAACGATATGCTCATATTGGCGATATTATTGTTGCTGTAATCAAAGAAGCAGTGCCCAACATGTCTCTAGAAAGATCAGAAGTAATTAGAGCTGTGATTGTACGCACGTGTAAAGAACTCAAACGTGACAATGGCATCATAATACGATATGATGACAATGCAGCGGTTATCATTGATCAAGAAGGAAATCCAAAAGGAACTCGAATTTTTGGTGCGATTGCTCGGGAATTGAGACAGTTGAATTTTACTAAAATAGTTTCATTAGCACCTGAAGTGCTATAGTCTTCTAAATCAGACTAGTAGGTTAAAATAGGACATACTATAATTTTAATTTGATTTAGAATTTTATATTCGATTATTTTATATTCTATATCTATATAACTATATCTATATAGTTTATATAGTTATTATATTATATATTATAGTATATATATTATAATTATATTAATATAATATTAATATAATATTATTAATATAATATTATAATTATATTTATTATATTATTATATTTATTATATTATTTTATATTATAGTCGTATAGTCGAATTATATAGAATTCGGATATCTGAAATAGATACGATTAGTGGATCGTATCTCATGCATATACTTTTAATAAAAAAAGCATGTTAATTATATCAAAATGAGGAGGCACCAATAACTATAGTTCGTCATGGGTAGGGACATTATTGCCGATATAATAACTTCTATAAGAAATGCTGACATGGATAAAAAGGGAAGTGTTCAAATAGCATCCACTAATATCACTGAAAATATTGTAAAAGTACTTTTACGAGAAGGTTTTATTGAAAACGTTCGAAAACATCAAGAAAGTAAAAAAAAATTCTTGGTTTTAACCTTACGGCATAGAAAGACTAGGAAGGGGAATAAAATAATTTTAAAGCGTATCAGTCGACCCGGTCTACGAATCTATTCCAACTATCAACGAATTCCTAAGATTTTAGGCGGAATGGGAATTGTAATTCTTTCTACTTCTCGAGGTATAATGACAGATCGAGAAGCTCGACTGGAAAAAATTGGAGGAGAAATTTTGTGTTATATATGGTGATTCTACTGCAGTACCTTAATACTCTCTCGAACTTACTATTTGTAAAATAGAGAGCAGAAGTTAACTATAGAACTCTTCCTCTAGTAGTTAATACTTAAAAGGGGTTATCTGGAATGAAAGAACAAAAATTGATTCATGAGGGTTTAATTACTGAATCACTTCCCAACGGTATGTTTCGAGTTCGGTTAGATAATAAAGATCTAATTCTAGGTTATATTTCGGGCAGAATCCGGCGAAGTTTTATACGTATACTACCTGGAGATAGAGTAAAAATAGAAATGAGTCGTTATGATTCAACCAGGGGACGCATAATTTATAGACTTCGAAAAAAAGATTCGAATGATTAGATCATTCTTTTAAACATCCCTCTCGTGGGAGTATACTTTTAAAATTAAATAAACTGATTTTTGTTTCAAAAAAAAATAGATTCAGAACGAACGTAAGGAATAAAAAATATGAAAATAAGGGCTTCTGTTCGTAAAATTTGTGAAAAATGTCGCCTGATCCGTAGGCGCGGGCGAATTATAGTAATTTGTTCGAATACGAGACATAAACAGAGACAGGGATAATTCTTCTCAAGTTCTAAATAAAATATGACAAAACCTATATCAAAAATTGTTTTACGTAAGAATGTGCGTATTGGTTCACATAAGAATGAACGTAGAATACCGAAAGGAGTTATTCATGTTCAAGCGAGTTTCAACAATACTATTGTAACTGTTACAGACGTGCGAGGTCGGGTAGTTTCTTGGGCTTCCGCGGGAACTTCTGGATTCAGAGGAACAAGAAAAGGAACACCTTATGCTGCTCAAGCAGCTGCAATAAATGCTATTCGTACAGTAGTGGATCAGGGTATGCAAC